TCAATCGAAGGGATGGATCCAAGCCAAACAAAAAGAAATCTTTCTTTTAGAAAAGTAGTTAAAAGAAAAACGGGATTAAGATTCAAAATAAAATACAAGTACAATAAATAAGAAGACAAAGGGGGATTTTTTTCATAGATTTTGATTTGGTATCGTTTTGGCGGCATGGCCGAGCGGTAAGGCGGAGGACTGCAAATCCTCTTTTTCCCCAGTTCAAATCCGGGTGTCGCCTAATCACCAAAAGAATTGAGATACTCCCTTCTATTTTGCTGCTATAATTTGGAAAATTTTTCCGGCGGAAGCCAACGGAGGAAACTTATAAATCTTGAGAGTCCTTCCATTACTAATGGAGTGTCTACGAGCCGAGTTTGGAATTCGATTGGATAGCAGGACGGAAATCGAATTCCGTTTTTATTTTAGTTGCGGAAAGGCCATAAGAGACTTTGTATACATATTCATCAAAGTCTTTGCGTACTCCGCAATCAATATTAATTCGATTGACTGAGTAATTGGCTTTTACTTAGTATATACCTGTTTTGTATATACCTGTTTTCTTTTTTCGTTAACCTCTAGTCAAAAACATAATAGGGCGTCTTTCATAGAGACAATAAGGAGACGTTAAGTTAAGGATTAGATCAAAAGAAAATGGGAAAGAAATAGGGTATGGGCTAGGTAGTGATCTACCTTATATTCTATATATTATATTCTATTTTTTTGATTCTATTTTTTTTTTATACTTTTTAGTTAACTTAATGAAGGGCAACAAAAAAAGAATCCATTTTTCTTATTTCTACATACTATATATTAGTAGCATTTCTTTGATACTTCCAAGGGGGTCTCCGCATATTTTTCTTGTGCTTAATCTTTTCTGATTATACTAGAATTCTTATAAGACTCCTTATAAGTTAATAAGTTAAAGTTGGATTTATTGTATTGTTTCATCAACGATCTTAGGTTAGAATTTTTGACTCTGCGCCAGTGATTCCACTATTATTTATTAGTGAACAATAATTCAAGAATTTCGTCATAGAGATAGGGGACATAATTCACATGGATATAGTAAATCTCGCTTGGGCTGCTTTAATGGTAGTCTTTACATTTTCTCTTTCACTCGTAGTATGGGGAAGAAGTGGACTCTAGAAGTATTACTAATTGTAATTGAGTTGTAGGAATTAAACTGTATCAAATTTTTTATAAATCGTTCAGGTCTGAAAAGCTTTTTTTAGTTGAAATTTCACTCTTTCAACACTATTTCAATTTAAAATTCAATTTTTAAATTGAAATAGAAATAAAAAAATATCTGCATTTCAAAATTTTCTTGGGTTTTAGTGTAGTAATATAGTTTATGAATAATATATATGAAGAATATTCTTTCAATCAAACAAATATTTCAATTATTTACGTGTTTGTATTTCAAAAGTAAAAAGAATACAAAGTAAAAGAAATACAAATGTTAGTAAATTTATTCCAACTTAATTCTTGATCAATTTTCTATTTCGATGAACCGACTCTTACTAAAATTAGATATGGACCGTGAGGAAGAGTTGAACTTTTTTTATTTTACTTTTTTGGTTCCTTTTTTATTATTCAAAAATAAAATAGTTCTGTTATTACATTACAGTTACGTAGATACACATTTTCTATCGGAAACAACACAGACATAGTAGTTCTTTAACGAGATACTACACAGACTAAAATAGTGTCTTGTCTTGGGCGAGTCGCATATTGTGCACTTCCCGTTTGTTTTAATATTTTGAAAATTTGATTTATGTTGTACTTATTTTATTTTTATTGAACTCACTTTTTATTGAACGCACTATTCAAACGTTAAAAGAGGTTTACTAATCCTTTAGCCCCCCCCTTTTTTTTTTTCGAAATTCGAAGGAGTTTCCATAGATCATCTGGAAACTGATCGATCAATGACCTCTTCGTCAGAATGCTATGCTAATAAAAAGATTACTTTAATTTTCTTTTATTATACCCATCAAAGAGGCCCTTGATTCTTTTGATCGGAATTCATATTGAAAATAATCAGCAATCTGGGAATTAGACTCGTACGAGTCGCTTTTCAATTAGTTCAAATTGATTGAAATCAACACAAATTAAATAGAAATATAAGACAGGTGCATAAAGCAAAGAAATCAAATTGGTGGGAGGCACTATATACATTATATATAATATATAATTGATATACATATATATACCGATATATAGAAATCTGACGATACTATTATAGATTGATCTCTATTAAATTAATCCGGATTACAATACACCTTATATACACTACAATAACAATAGTAGATAGTATGGTAGAAAGAAATATCTGAATCTTTCTACCATACTATCGTATTTATTTCATAGAATACGGCGAATTCTAGTCTGCCCAGTTCATTTAAGACGCGAAATTTGAATCCCTTTCGTCTCTTCAATTCTTGATAAGAACTAAAAAGTCCAGTTTAATTCAAATTAATCACCTTGGCTGACTGTTTTTACGTATATTATAAGTAAAAAAGCGGTAGGAACTAGAATAAACAGTGCAGTAGCAATAAATGCGAGAATATTTACTTCCATAATCTCATTGTTTCGTTTTTCTTTAATTTAATTCGCAATAACTCGGGAGTTAATCCCATAGAGATAATAAATCTTTCGCTTGTAAATTCAATGGGATGAATTACATCTCGATGATATCGAATCGGATCAATATCATGAATAACAATATCTGCACTATCAAATCAACTCATCGTCAAGAATTGAATAGTATAACATAGGACAATCTTTTATCCATACCGAACTCCAATTTTTTTTTCCTGATCCAACCAATAATTTTACTTTTTTTTTATTTATCATTCTTTTTTATTCTTTCTTTTATATAACCTACTGCCCTTTTTGTACAACCATCTGATGAAGTATCATTGAATCGCCCGTACACTTACCATTGATTCTAAACAACCCCCAACAAACAATAGAAGATAAATAAAAAAAGGAGGGGGGAAAGAGTTAAGTTCGAAACTTCTTTTTTTACTGAGCGAATCTAATCTCCTCGGAAAACAAAAGAAAGATGATAAAGACGAGTACAAGTTTCGGTATAAAAAATCTAATATTCCATCAAATTAACTATAATTATTTATTATTATTTATTTTTATATAAAAATAAATAAAGTTTGTTCTTTCAAGGAAACCCCTTAATAAAAAAATAGCGCTCCCCTAATAAAAAAGCGATCCCTGAAAGTATTCTATTACAATAACTAAGTTATTTTATATCATACAAATTCCCTTTCTATATGTACTTCCGGGAAACATAAAGTACTCTACTCTATTCGACAGAGTAGCAGTAATCGAAAAAAGCCATACTCGGTACAGTATGGTATTTCTTGGAATCCTGAATGTGATGCTACCAATAATTGTCCTAATCCACATATGTCTATCGCTCATCAATCGAATCAGTACTAGTTAAAGAAATGAAAATTCCCCGATTGATGATAAAAACGAAATTCGACTTACTTTCACAAAAAAGAGAGAGCGGAGTTTATATATTTTTTTATTGGATCCGTCGGGACTGACGGGGCTCGAACCCGCAGCTTCCGCCTTGACAGGGCGGTGCTCTGACCAATTGAACTACAATCCCAAGTAAATACAATAATAAAATAAAGTATTATGTATACATATTTTTATTATTTTATTCTAACCCCTTCAATTTTGAATTTAGATTCAAATTGGCGTGTTGTAACAGAGCCGCGAGTGATATATATAATATCATATGGGTATGCGCTTCGCTTTAGTGAGACCGACCTGGATTACTAGTAATCCTTTCGTTATTGACAAATAAATGGGATAATTACTCTTTCAATGAAAAGGGTTTTTTCTTTATCCCTTTCCTTCGATTGTATTTTACACTTACAGATCCTGATATGAATATAGATCATTATCAAGATCCTAATTTGTTGGAAAAATAGAGTAAATAAATAGTGCTGGGGATCGGGCATTTCTGGAGAGCACAAAATGGGTTATATGATACCATTTCGTGTGTAGATCGGCGGATTTTTGGGCCGAGCTGGATTTGAACCAGCGTAGACATATTGCCAACGAATTTACAGTCCGTCCCCATTAACCGCTCGGGCATCGACCCAGGAAGAATAAATTCCAGGCTTATTGATAATCCATGATCAACTTCCTTTCGTAGTACCCTACCCCCAGGGGAAGTCGAATCCCCGCTGCCTCCTTGAAAGAGAGATGTCCTGGACCACTAGACGATGGGGGCATATCATACTTGAACGACCGCCAGGATACTATGCTGATAGTATGCACAATTTTAAAAATTGTCAATATAATGGGATGGTATGACTCGAGATGGAGGATCTTTCCATCTTTCACGATTCTATAGGATTTTTTCCGCCAATAATTTAGTTCATAATTTAGTTCAGAGGCTGCGCCAAATTTCTTTATCAATCATTCAATGAGATATGTTGGATCCCTGTTAAATTAGTAGGTACGTGTATCAATCAAATAAATTTCGTTATGATGTCAATTCCAATTAGGATCGAAAAAAATCCATTGTCATTGCATTTCTATTTATCAAATCCAATATCAATAAACCATTTTATTTTAACTATATTCACTAGTATATCCTCCCCTAGAATTTTATTTAATTTAACAGACAAGTCAAATTTTTCATTTCTGAACGAACCGCTATAAATATAAGATATAGTCTTATATGTACATATATTATAATAAGTCTATATACTAAACTCATAGTGGCTAGTGAATTTATTCAGGAATTGAATCAAACGAGCCCTTTTAACTCAGTGGTAGAGTAACGCCATGGTAAGGCGTAAGTCATCGGTTCAAATCCGATAAGGGGCTTTGGTTTTTTCATAAATAAAAAAATCTGAGGCTAGTATTCGTATTTGAATTACGAATAAAGTTATTGTGGATATTTGTAATAAATCAAAGTAACAAATTATATAATGTAATATACGTATAATTTTTTATCATTATAGAAA